AAAATCTATAATTGTCAGCAAAGTTCTTTCTTTATTTGTATTTGTTCTTTATTTAATTTAAAATTAAAATTTACAATTTATTTTATTTCTATATTTTTTTTATTTCCTTTTTTTCTTCAAATCCAAAAATTCCTATTTTTTTTTACGTAGGTCGTCGATTCAGCATTGGAAAAAAAAAGAGCAAGATGCCCATTTTTTTAATAAATGGTTCAAATCATTTTATCGATATGAGTGTTCTATATCAGATAAATTACCAACTATTCATTTTTAAACCATTTCGGTACGTTAGTACCGGTAGAAAGAGTACCATGTTTTGCCTGGACTTCAAACAGTTTAGCTTTAACCATGTTAATGGTCTCACATTATTGGTTGATAGAGAATCAAATTTACCAATAAGTCACGAAATGCTATGGTTCTTACATATGATTTCTTAATTTATTCAGAAATAATTCGTTGAGATCGTTCACTTTTTTTCCTATTTATCCTATAAAATGAATAAAATACCATAAATAAAGTGCAGTCGGATGGATCCAACCTATTTTTGAAATACACAACTCGCACACACTCCCTTTCCAAAAAAAATCAATACACCAAGCACTACACTTAGATTTATTGGATTTGTTGCTAAAATATCGGTATTAAACCCGAAACTCCCGGCGGATGGCCAGTGACCCAAGGAAAGGAAAGAATCGGTTACATTTTTCATATGCTCTCCTCTTATAGATAGGACTAACAAAGAACAGAGTTCTTTTTGTATCACTTCGTCGTCCCTTTTTTGATCGATTTCTTTTTTTTATATAAATTTTATTTCCATTTTTTTTTTAATGGGAGTAGATTAAATCTAGCAATTTAATTTGATAATTTTGAAATTTCTTACTTGAAGTTTCCAATCCAATAAAATACTTATTAGGTTAAGTCTTGGGTCTCATGTCAATTGTGAAATATCTCGTTTGTTGAAACGATTCCTAAAAAAAGTAAAAAAAAGGTTTCCATTGTACTAAACTAAGTACGCGAAGGAAGAAAACGAGCGGATCCAGTAATTACTCATCCTCAAAACAGTCCTTCCTTTCCTGGGGTATTGTCTCAACAAATAAATAATTGTAGGAGTAAAGCGTTGATATAATTAGAAGAAGCAAACAGCAATTCTGAGTTAATAAAATAAGAAAAAAGTATAGCGAGTTAAATTAAAAAAATAAGAAAAAAAGTATAGTATGTAAGGTACTTTTTTACATTTCTAGGATTAAACAAAAGGATTCGCAAACAAAAGCGCTAACGCCACGACCAGTCCATAAATTGTTAAAGCTTCCATAAAAGCTAGACTAAGCAATAAAGTACCTCGTATTTTACCCTCTGCTTCTGGTTGTCTCGCAATACCTTCTACAGCTTGACCTGCAGCAGTACCTTGACCAACTCCAGGTCCAATAGAAGCAAGCCCTACGGCCAATCCAGCAGCAATAACGGAAGCGGCAGAAATCAGTGGATTCATGGTAAGTTCCTCGCACCAAAAAAAAATGGTTAATGATACAATCAACCAATGAATTTTTACTTCATTTTTTTTATCATTTTTTTTTTTCATTAAGATTTTATCATTAAGATCTATCTGATTAAGATCTATCGGGTCGAAATAACTAAAAACTCCGAATTGAAATGATAATATTACTGAATCGTCAGAACTATTTCGATATCTCATTTTGAGTTTCTACCCATAATGGAGTTTTTGTAAATACATATGTATACGGTTCTAGTTATTGCATTTCTTTGTTTCGAACCATTCATTCTTTCATTCAATTCTTCTTTCCTTTCTTTTTTCTTCTAGATACTATCCTTGAGTTCATCTCTTTTTTGCATTTCATTCAATCCACAATCACAGACGAAACAGAAGGACTTATATTGGAACTATATAAATGCAGTGAACCGCAATCAAATCAATCAATAATATATATATATATAGAGTGTATATAATAATATATATATTAGGAATAGTCCTATATAACTAGTAAATATCTAATATCACATATACATTTGTTTCTTCCATAACGTAAACCACCCAAATTCTATATTGAATCGGATTCTAGAATCATTCCTCGAAACAGACACAGGGGCTGGACTTATAGAGATTACATACATCTAGTGTGACCCCCCCAACCCATCTTTTTTTTTTACAATTCCGCAATATCGTCTATCTTTTTTCCTACGACTCTAGGTCATATATTCATATATATTTGTATTTGTATCTATTATGTTCCCCAACCAAGTGGATTATCTTGAATCATGCATGAATTGGGATAAGCTTAAAAAATACTATTTCGAAAACTAATCAATGATGACCCTCCATGGATTCACCTATATAAGCCGCGGCTAACGTTGCAAAAATAAGAGCTTGAATACCACTTGTAAATAATCCAAGAAGCATAACAGGTATAGGAACTACTGAAGGGACTAAAGAAACAAGAACAACAACTACTAATTCATCAGCCAATATATTCCCGAAAAGTCGAAAACTAAGAGATAAAGGTTTTGTGAAATCTTCTAGGATGTTAATTGGTAAAAGTATTGGGGTTGGTTGAATGTATTTCCCGAAATAACCCAATCCTTTTTTGCTAAGACCCGCATAAAAATATGCCGCTGACGTGGGTAAAGCTAAAGCAACAGTAGTATTTATATCATTCGTAGGCGCAGCTAACTCCCCATGAGGTAATTGTATGATTTTCCAAGGTAAAAGAGCACCTGACCAGTTAGAAACAAAAATAAATAAGAACATAGTTCCAATAAAGGGAACCCAAGGACCATATTCTTCTCCAATCTGAGTTTTGCTCAAATCTCGAATAAATTCAAGGACATATTCGAAGAAATTCTGACCGTCGGTCGGAATGGTTTGTGGATTCCGAACAGCTATGATGACTGAACCTAATAAGATAGCAATTACGACCCAAGAAGTGATAAGTACTTGGGCATGGATTTGTAAACCTCCTATTTGCCAATAGAAATGTTGGCCTACTTCTACACCCGATATATCGTATAACCCTTTGAGTGTTTTAATGGAACATGGTATAACATTCATATTGTCCTCTGACAGAAATTGAACTTCAAAAAAGGAATTATTTTGATTCAACCATCTATTTATCAACTCACTAACTTGAATCATTAATCGTATATTTTATTTACGATACCAAGAAATTACATAACATCATAACATAATATCAATATCCCCAGTACTTTTTTTATCTCTTTTTAAAAATTTTATCTCTTTTTAAAAATTAAAAAATAGTAACCGATCCAATAAATCTATGGAGTTGCCAAATAATTAACTAATCTTATTATTCTTAATATTATTCTTAATGATAATCAACGATTTCTTATATAGCTAGAACGACCCTCACAAATTGCAGATACTAATTTGTTAAGAATCAATCGGATTGAAGCTATAGCGTCATCGTTTGCTGGAATCGAAATATCTGCGAGATCTGGGTCACAATTTGTATCGATTAAACAAATTGTCGGAATCCCCAAAATGACACATTCTCGAAGAGCCGTATATTCTTCTTGCTGATCAACGATGATCACAATATCAGGCAACCCCGTCATATATTTGATCCCACCGAGATATGTTTGCAAGGTAGATAATTTTCTCTTCAACATTGCTGCATCTCTTTTGGAGAGACAGTTGAGTTTCCCCATCTTTTGTTCTGCTCTTAAGTCCCTGAACTTGTGAAGTCTCGTTTCCGTAGTGGACCAATTCGTTAACATACCACCAAGCCATTTTTTATTAACATAATGACACCGAGCCCTTATTGCAGCTGATGCTACTGAATCCGCTGCTTTATTTTTTGTACCAACGATTAAGAAGTTTTTTCCCCTACTTGCTGCATCAAAAACTAAATCACAGGTTTCTGATAAAAAACGAGCAGTTCTAGTGAGATTTGTAATATGAATACCTTTACGCTTTGCAGAGATGTAAGGGGCCATTCTAGGATTCCATTTCTTAGTACCATGACCAAAATGAACTCCTGCTTCCATCATCTCTTCCAAATTGATGTTCCAATATCTTCTTGTCATTTTTCCCCAGACTTCCTTTTTTTTAACAAAGAGACGAGGTACCCTGAAATAAATAATTGTTCCGATGGAACCTTCTACGGGGGATTGACCGTTGATACACGACCCAAACCATTAATTTCTTTTAATTACTTATTTTATTTATTACCAATTTAATTACTTATTTTTTTTTTACCAAATCAATAATCGGACCAGATAATTGAAAGATAGTTAAAGTGAAAGGAAAGAATCTGCTCTTAGGAATCATTAAATCGCGTAAATGATTGTTCTGATGTCTCATGGAAATTTGTCTCATGGAAATTGTTTTGGACGTAAGAACAAAATAATTCTCTATGGTGTAACAAAATATCTCTTATTTCCAACTCGAATAGATTCTTTTTTTTGATTTCCAAATGAATGTTCTTGTCTTGCCTTGAAGGATGTACTAATTTTTTGAATCCGGTACCAACAGGTATAATCCCCCCCAGAACAACGTTCTCTTTCAGGCCTTTCAACCAATCAATACGACCTCGTAGAGCAGCTTTTGCTAAAACTCGAGCGGTTTCTTGAAAACTTGCTTCGGATATGAAACTTTGAGTATTTAGAGATGCCCTCGTTATTCCCAATAAGATTGCCCGATAACAGATCGCTTCGTCTAAAGCACGCCCTGCTCGTTCCGCTCGCAAAAAGCCGATTAATTCTCCAGGTAAAAAAACATTAGACATTCCATCTTCTGAAACCAACACTTTTGATGTTACTTGACGTACAATAATTTCTATATGTCTATTATGGATCTGTACCCCCTGGGATCGATAAACCTTTTGGATCTTATTAACCAAAGAGATACGACTTTGGGCTATGGTTAGCTCAGCTCCAATCAAGAATCCCCAGGGGATTCCAAGAATTCTTTGTATACGTTCGTTCCAACCTTCAACTCTCCTTTCTAGGTTCATCGATATTGAATCAATCGAACGCACTTCTAAGATTTGTTCCACTTTTGGAAGACCTTGCGTTATGTCACCAGATCTCGATTTTTCATATATAAATGTAACTAATGTATCTCCTTCGTAAAGGATTTCTCCATAATGGCTATGAACAGTTGCTCCTGGAGTGGCCAAATAGGGTTTAGCTGATCTTATAACTAAGGAGTCAACATGAACAATTAAAATTTGACCAGATTTTTTTACGTGTGATTCGTATTTGAATAGACATACATTTTCACAAAAAAATTGTCCAAGGCTAATTATTGTAGATGTCTCTTCACAATAATCGTGATGGAGAAAGCACCAATTCAAATGGAATGGATTCAAAATTATGTTACCGCATGGATCGGGATTACAAATCCTCCTATTTTCATCTATTAAACAGTATTTAAGTACTTTGAAAGTCTGTTTAAAATTGTCAAGTAGCAAATATTTCTTTAACAAGATATGATTATGAGTTATTAAATTGTAAGATGAAAAAAAATTCGCTATTTTAGGGACAATAGTCCCTAAGGGACCCAGCAAATCCCTAATTTGGATTATGGGATCTGATTCTTTTGTCACATTGTTATATTTCGAGCCATTGAATGGACCAATTCGAGAACAATTGGATGATGACAAAATTATCAAAGATTGGCATTCCTTATTTCGATTCAACAACGTACCAATACCAATAGTTCCTTGATGTTGGGTAAGTGATTGAATCTTCGCCTTGGAATAAAAAGGATTGATATTGGTGCGATCTAATCCATTATCGGAAATCAATACGGAACTTGCCCTATCATACCTTTTTCCGGTATACGAAATAGTGGACTTGACTAACTCAATTCTTATGAAATCGCGAATCAGATCATTTGTCCTTACCTCAACAAAGGAAGCATGAACCTCTTCTATAGAACCATTTTTTTCTTGGTCCCAATTCAATACTAAGCAAGTCCGAACTAATTGAATACTTGTGTGATAAATTCCTCGAATTGACTTGCCATTTCCATAAAGGATATAATTGACAACTCTAAGTTGGACATTATCCTTTTCCTGCAAGAGATCCCGAGGGAAAAGTGTTGCTAAATTTATCCCATCAGCTATTTCATATGTGACTACGGACCGAACCGAAACAAAATACTTTTTCTTGGTGGGTGTGATCCGTTGGACATAGATCCAATTTTTCAATTTTTTTGATTTCTTAGAATTTTTTTTTTCCGTCTCTGGTGGTATCAAAATGCCGCTGTGCCTGGATATCTTATCTGTTTCTCCAGGAAAATGAATATCTCCAGAAAAGATTTTCAGTTCAATACTTTTTTTTTTTCTCTCCACTCGGACTAATCCGCCTACCCGGTTTCTTGTATTTGAAGCGAGTTGTGTATCTACTCCAATGATACTATTGTTCCGGACCATTATGAACGAAGATCCGGGTAAGATATGCACTTCTTCGAGAATGAAAAAAAACCGATCTACTTTCTGGTATTTCGGACTAAATTCTTTTGCTCCTCGATACTCAATCAAATCCTCTTTTTTTATGATTGAATCTACCTCTATGGTCCCATATTTAGTAATTCCTGAACTATTTCTTCTGTATCGTGGATCATCAAAATAAGCAAGAATACTATTTCTACGTAAAATACCATTTATGGGTATTTCAATCGAAATACCAAAACAGGGCATTAGTTCTTTATCTCGTTCTTGATCATATTGTAATGGGATAATGAATCTATTTCTTCGTTTTTTCGCCAAGAAATCAGAATTTTCTTGGAGAATAGAAGGATATATGAAATTCCAATGACCATTGGATATGATTCGATCAGGTCTTGAATAGTCAAGAATTTCCCTATCTTTTTTACCAGAAGTATCCAACAATTTATGTCTTACTCGATGATTAGTCATTGAGAGGTCAAAGATATATCTTTCTTCGGAAGAAAAAGAATGAACATTCATTTGATCTTGATCTTTGTGGAGTGAAAAAGACACTATACTGGATCCGCGCGGACCTCCTGCTAATATCCATAAATGACTTGTTTTTGGTAATAGATGAACATTACCATGTATATATTCAGATGCATGGTGGACATCGGTACTCCAGTGCATTTCTCCCTCTGATTCAGAATAAATATGTTTTCGTACCTTCTCTTTAAAACGAAAAGCAGACGTTCCGGCACGAATCTCAGCAATCACTTGTTCTGATTCTACATATTGATCATTTTGAACTAAAATCAAACTTTTTGGTGGAATATTCACATTATGAATAATATCCCGAGTCTCAATAGTTACATACAAGTCTATAGAACATAGAAAAGCAGGATGCCCATGACGGGTACGTGTGGGATAAACCAAATCCTCATTGAATTTTATTTTTCCATTAGAAGGAGCTCGTACATGTTCGGCAGTATCACCTGTGAATACTCCACCGGTATGAAAAGTTCTTAATGTTAGTTGAGTCCCTGGTTCCCCAATTGATTGACCCGCAATAATACCTACGGCTTCTCCCAAT